TCTGGCCCATTCCTCGAAAGAAGTTTTTACGGGATCCCTATCTACCAAAATTTTAACTTCTGGTTCCGGCGAACGAATAATCATTGAGTCCTCCTCTTTCCGGACAACACATACAAAGAGACCCGCCAATAAATAGTTAAGTAATTAGTGAACCTATGAGAGATGTTTAGACTTAGTTTTTTTCTCTTCACATCTCCCATCTATCTATTTTCTTTAGTTATTCACTAGAGCAATTATGATCTGGAAGTCGATCCGGGGCAAGTGTTCGGATCTATTATGACATATCTGTGAGGCGCTTAACGGACCTTTTTAATCTTATAAACCCTTTTTCTTGGCTTTGAATTGACTCAAAAACCATTTTTTTGTGCAATCTAGTGTATTCATATCTCAATTATAAGTTACTAAACGGAACTACTTTATACTTTATGTCTTGCATGCATATAACATATTAATGTGACTCTATTCCGTACTCTATTCAAAATTTGGCGAGAAGTAATTACTAAACTAAGAGACATCTCAGTATTTATATTTAGTTATTCGAAGGTTTTTTTATTAGTTTTAAAAGCAGAAACTAAAAAGATTCTCTACTTTATCTGTATATCGATTTATCTGTATATCGATCTGTATATCGATCTGTATATCGTTTATTCCTACGAAATATTAGACGAAATAGAACGATCTTTAGAAGGGATATAATGAAATTCTTTGATTGGTTCTTCCCAGAAAAACGATCCGTTTTAGTTATTTGACGACCGATAGGGACAACAAATAATTAATTATAACAAATAGAAATAGAAAAAATTAGAAATGGAAACTAAATAACTAAATAAACATAACAGTGTTCTTATTCAAACCGCCTTGTAATCTTCAACCAATTCTGTGCTTCAATATAATTGCCAGGAGTAAGCGCTATAGCTTGTTTCCAATACTCGGCGGCTTGATCGAACCAAGCCTCCGCAATTTCCGAATCCCCTTGCTGAACGGCCTGTTCTCCCCGGTCGGAATAGGGGGGTAAATTCCTTCCCTTAGAACCGTACTTGAGAGTTTCCGACCTCATACGGCTCAGCGGTCAAATTCTTTTGATGTAATCTATCGTATCTAATTGAATGAGATTTCTCATAGATATATCGCGATCCCTTTTTTTCTCGAGTTAACCAAAAGAAAGAGGTTAATTACATGAGTTTCAAACTAAAAATTTTCTTAATAATCAGTTTTATCTTTTCTCCCACCTTCAGAACAATAAAGCATAAGCATTTTCACTATCATTAGAATTTTCTGTAAAGGTAACTATCTCGGTTTCATATATAAATTTATATAGAATCTTTGAAAAAGACCTTCCTTCATAAGAAGGAAAAGACTTACTATCTTTGGGATCTGATGCTACACCGCTGCTCAATACCTTAGGGGATCCACTTTATTACATAAGTTGATTCCTAACTTTTATCTCATATCATGACATAAGTAAGCAGTTCTTATTGTATCGGACCAAAACCTCGCGAATTTATCTTTACGGCGCTTCCTCTATCAATTAGATCCTTTATCCATAGAATAAAGTATTTAGGCATACCTATTTCTTCATATTAATATTTCTACTTTAATATGAAGTTTATTTCTTTACTACAGCTGATAAAAATCGTTGTTTTGAACGATACATATGTAGAAAGCCTACCTTTTTTATAGTATTTATTAACGGATTTCTTCTTTCCCTTTTTTTTTATTTCTATAGTGGAGATAGTCGCACGTAATGACAGATCACGGCCATATTATTAAAAGCTTGTGGTAAGAACGGGTTTCGCTCTAGTGCCCGAAAATAATATTCCAAAGCTTTTGTATGTTCTCCGTTCCTTGTATGGATAAGGCCTATGTTATAGAGTATATAACTTCGATCATAAGGATCAATTTCCAGTCGCATAGCTTCATAATAATTCTGTAAAGCTTCCGCATAATTTCCTTCGGATTGAGCCGACATCCGTTACGGTCGTCATTCGATTCAAAGAATCTCCGTTCCAGAACCGTACGTGAGATTTTCACCTCATACGGCTCCTCCTTTCTGTGCATAATGAAAAAAAGACATGGAATCAAAAAAGATTGAAAGATTTTCATTATAAACTGAGCGGGGCTGGTGTTTTTACAAGAAATCTCTAGCCAACCTTCTTGTAAAAGATCTTTCCTTAACATCAAGCATGTTGGTATTATATTAGATAAAAAAGGCGACCCCAACAATTTCTTTGTCTTCAACGCCCTTAAATTTGCAGGAATTAGTCACTTCAACAGTCTTCGATGGTTATACGGGTATCCAAAATACGAACGAGATGGATGTTTGTTGTCCCAACCATTCTTGTTAGTCCCGATCCTGATAAGTAAAGGGAATCATTTCTAACAAAGTTTTCGTGTGTTGATTCCTAGGGGTAGTGCTTCTTCCCCTATGCCTCCTATTGGTACTAGTGGAGTAGGGTTAACTTAACCTATAGGTGTAACCTTTCGCTCAATACTCTAGAAT